ATTAGGGACGAAATAGGAAAGAATCTCGGGTTTATTTCTTTGGTAATGCAGTTCCAACAAAAAACGCCCAATTGGAGAAAACGACAAAATTTGATATGTCTCGTCGATCCAATTACTTCATTTATTCACTTGATCTTTTTGTATCCATCTTATATCAAATTATATCAACAAAATCGATTTTTGTCATTATAGAACATGGTATTCTATGGTAATAACAATAAATGATAACAATAATAAATGAATAAATAGAGTAAAAAAAAAAGGGGGGGTTAGTAGAAAAAAAAAGTTATACAAAGCTATATATGAATCACACCCCCCCTCTTCTCTCTTTTTTTTTATTTCATTAATTGACTTTCGTTTGATTAAAATGAAATTCTGTAAAAACCCCCGCCTTTTTTAAAATATCATAAACAGTTTCTGTAGGTTGAGCGCCCCTTTCAAGAAAATAGAGAATCCCGGGAATATTTAAATAGGTTTGATTTTTTATCGGATCATAAAAACCCACTTTCTGAAGATCTCTTCCTTCTCTTCGAGATCCCACATCAATTGCAACGATTCGATAAAGGGCTCATTGGGATAGATGTAGATAAACTATAACCCCCCCTAGAACCGTATACGAAGTTTTCTCCTCGTACAGCTCGAGAAATTGTAAGTTAGATCTATGTATAGAATTAGAAGGTTAAATAGCTACATAACATCATCAAATCGATTAGACTATGGATTATTTAATCCTTTTTTTATTCCTCTTTATCAAAAAAAAATCATTTGTATTCTCATAACTCAAGTTGGATAACTTTGAAATAGTTCAAAAGAAAAAAAAAAAAGCCTTAGGCATTTCATTTTTTGAGTGGTCTCTAACCCCTTTTTTTGTTTGTCTCGTTTAGAATATAGTTTGATTCTTTATCCTTTATCTAGTTGTCGAGACAAGTGAAAAGGGGTATTTCCTTGTTCCAAAATACTTTATCTTTGCCCGGAATCGTTGGGTTTAGACATTACTTCGGTGAATTTGAATCATTTCAAAATGACAGCAACATGCCCCTTATTTATGATTTCTTTCTATGAAAAAATCATACGAACGATCGATTGACGCATGATAGACTTTTGATTAAAAGAGTTTCACTAATTCCGCACAAATTTTCGTTTTTTATTTGAAACTTGCTCGAATTGGATCCTTTCGATTTCTACTAGATCGAAAATATACTTACGAAGTTGTTCCAATTTTTTAATTGGCACTAACCTTAGATCTTTGCCCCTATCAATACTTTCTACTCGAGCTACATCATATACTGTTGACATTAAACCCCAACAGTGGTTCTAATGGAACAGAACAAGGGATGTCGAGCCAAGAGCACCTTCATTTCTATAGAATATAAAATGGTGGTTGTAAGAATCCACAACTGATCATGTCTGTCAAGTCGCACGTTGCTTTTTACCACATCGTTTCAACCGAAGTTTTACCATAACATTTCTCTAGTTTAGTTTGGAGCTGATATGTAATTGATTCCATTATGGAATCATGAATAGTCATTTGTTCGATCGTTTCGGAGAAATCTATATTTTTTCTTCTTTTATCTGAATTGATGCTTGCTAAAGTAAAGCAATCTTATCAAGAATTCAATTTCAATGCATTTTTTATTTTATTCAATAATGCAATATTTTTATTTTCTTTATTAATTTATAGAAAATTTATAAATATTACGAATAAAAAGTTCTTTTTTTGATTATTCAATTGACATTTCATCTTCAAGTAACCTAAACCTAATAGGATATATTCAACAATCTCGGCCTTCTTCGAGTATCAAATAGTCAGAAGAAATGATTCAAAGAGTTATTTAATTGAAAAACCCTACCTCATACCAATATCACTATTTGAATAAGGTTTTACTAAGGATTGCATTTGATCATCTAAATCCATAATTTAAAAAATATAGATTGAAACAATCGAATTTCTTTTTTTCATAGAGTGAGGATGGACAAAAAGGGTTGATGGAAAGGAAGATTTAGGCTCTTTTCGTTCATTTCAGACTGAAAACGAAAATAAAAAATCGCAAGAAAAAAAGAAATTGACTCTATCTATCAGATAGGATGAAGAAGTGTCATTGGACTTAATTAGGAATATTCTCTTTTGAATATTTCAAATTAATGAATCACAAATCTTTTTCAAAAAACCTTATCAACGAACTAAAACGATAATAAAATACGAAATTCCGCATTTCCTCATTTTTCGCGTAGTTTCTTTCCCCCGGAGGTTCAATAATTTTTATTTAAAGCAAGGGGAATAGAATAGTGTGTATGAATCCCCCGGTCTCTATTATTACATCAATTTCGAATTATTTAGTCGAGCCAAATGAAATACAAGATTAAATATTTAAAAACGAGGTTCAAAGAAAATACATGTGTTACATATGTAACTTGATGGTTTGTTAATCAGATTTCTACAGACACTGCTATTGAAATTGATATCTTACATTGTCGATTAACTCTTATTATCATATGGATATAGTCTAGTTCGAAATAACTAACTCAAATAGAAATCTTCTAAGGCAATGGATATACCATGAAAGGTACATTCACTCCCTTATTTTACCTTTTTTTACTTTATTGCAAATTATTGTCATCTTCATCTATGTTCCTACCTTACATAGATTAGATCCTAACTCCATATAGCTCCATCTGTATTTATTTGAACTCAATTTGAGAAAAAGATATGATTTAGAGAAAAATAGAATGATTAAAAATCAGAAACAAGAATCACGTTCTATCCATTCAATATTTGAATTTTAAAGATAAAGAGAAATTAGTTCAAAAAGACAATTTTCATTTCATTAGTCTCATAATTTCTCTTTATATAGATCTTTATATAGATCTAGAAATAATAGGTATTCCCTGGGACGGAAGGATTCGAACCTCCGAATACCGGGACCAAAACCCGTTGCCTTACCACTTGGCCACGCCCCATTTCGATTTCTATTCGATACTGATACTAATAAAGAATAGTATCCGTATTGGTTATTCGTCAATTCCAGTCCAAATAGCTACGGCCTCTATTGTTCCTGGGATTTTGACACGTGTAGATATAGAATTATCTATAGATAAAACAAAACTGAATTTATTGATCATTACATATAATTCAATTAAGATATTATATGAAAGGATGATTTCTTCAATTCGCAAAAGAAAATAGAAAATTTTTTGATTGGGCGAGTTCAAGTTAAAAAAAAAAGGATTTTTTTTTTTGATCTACCTTACTTTCGTGATTTTTACCATATATCGATTATCAATAATAATATATTATTATATTAATATTAAATCAATCTTATCTCCAAGTCAAAAAAAAAATGTTTGTTATGCTTAATATCCTTAGTTTGATCTGTCTTAATTCCACCCTTTATTCGAGTAGTTTTTTCTTAGCCAAATTGCCCGAGGCCTACGCTTTTTTGAGTCCAATCGTAGATTTTATGCCAGTAATACCCCTTCTCTTTTTTCTCTTAGCCTTTGTTTGGCAAGCTGCTGTAAGTTTTCGATGAAATTTTGAATACTGTCCTAGACATGATTTATTTTCGAAAATAAATTCTAAGAATGGATAAGATCAGATAAGTCTTACAGTATAGTATGAACTCTCGATTTCACTAATTCTTAGATAGCTTAGAGAAAGCTGAACCACCCCCCATTTCCTCATTTTGATTCCTTTTTTTAATTTATTGAATAATCCTAGTATTAATAAAGTAAAGGCGCCGCGGGGGTAGGAAAGACGTTTTTTGGAATAAGAGTCACCTCTTTCATTCCAAAAAAAAAATGGAAAATTCTTTTTTATTTCATTTCTAGAAACCCTTTCATTTATTGGGGTCAAAATAGGATATGCGGTATAAAAATGGAGACTCTATTCTCTTTTTTTTTTCAAAACAAAAATGATCTTTTGGAGATTGTGTAATGCTTACTCTCAAACTCTTTGTTTACACAGTAGTGATATTTTTTGTTTCTCTGTTCATCTTCGGATTCCTATCTAATGATCCAGGACGTAATCCTGGGCGTGAAGAATAAAAAAAGAGGCCTTTCCTTTTACTTGCTTAATTTTTCAATGTTCTTAGGATTTTATCTATTGCACATCTTTATTTAATTAAATATCTTTATTTTATTAAAAAAAAAAAAAAGGGTTCGAAGAATTGGAATTTGCAAGATAAATAAAATACCGAGTCATCAACGGAAACGGAAAGAGAGGGATTCGAACCCTCGGTACGAAAAGCTCGTACAACGGATTAGCAATCCGACGCTTTAGTCCACTCAGCCATCTCTCCGAATTGAAAAAGGCGAATTACTATGTTACATAGTTCCATTACACAAAATGGAAGGCTTCACAAAATCCGTTCTTTATCTATTTTAGATATATTATTTTACTATTTAGATAGTATTTTACTATATTGATATATACAACATTGATATATACAACTTTAATATAGAAAAGTTTGATAAGCAATCCTATTTAGATAAAGAAAAGGCTAAAAAGAGATATTTCGAATAAAAAAAAAGAATACCGAAAAAAAGAGTTGTTTTATTTTCTTTTCACGGCCCGGCCTGGTCATTACCTAGCCGGGCCTTTTTTTTGTTCGAAATCGTAGATAAAATGATTTTGCTTTATTTGAAATAGAAAATGCTTGGCTTGTTATTGAAACAACAATCAGAAGACGGATTATTTCCATATCTATGATAGAGAATCAAAGTTTCATTTCTTATTACTTATTATATTTACTAATTATTATATTAGTAATTTTTATTACGAATATTCGTATTTTTTTTTTTAAGTAAATTAAATAAAAAAAAGAAAAAAGGGAATTCTCGATTGTTGTGCAATCCAGTTTTATGCCATGACATAAATAGTTTTATAGATCCCTATCTGTTCTGTCCAAAATCCTCGAAAGAACTTGGTATTTAGTTTTTTTTTTTTTAATTACTAGTACTCTTTTCTTATCTTGATTACATCGGATTTCCTTGTTCGACAAAAA